TTGATTCAAGAACAATTACCAATTACTAAAATTCCGTTTTGATTGAAAGTAGCGAAGCTTCCTTCATTTTATTTTGCTTAGACAATAACTAAAAATCCTAAAGGGGTTGAGAGTAATGATTTTCATATATTCATAAAAATATATTTATCTATTCTCTGTATATTAAAATACTACATTACATACAGTATATATATATAAATATCATATCTGTGATTATAATATATAAATAAAAAAAAAAAGAAAATAGAATAATTATTCTATACTCTAAATAATTTAAATAATTGAATCGAGACATTTTTTCAATGCAATTTTGAACGAAACTTTCAGATAAACAAATGGTATTCAATCATTCATATAATAAATAAACATATCTACATCAACCCACACACGACCCTATATTGATTTAATTCAATTAGAAGGGTATCAAAAAATGGGTAACCTCTTCTTTTTTTTTTGTTTGTTCAATAAGGTCATGAAAAATTTCTACTTAATTTATCTTTTATTTTACATAGAATGGATTTGCCTGGACCAATACATGATTTTCTTTTAGTTTTTTTGGGATTGGGTCTTATAGTGGGAAGTCTAGGAGTGGTATTACTTACCAATCCAATTTTTTCTGCCTTTTCGTTGGGATTGGTTCTTGTTTGTACATCCTTATTCCATATTCCATCGAACTCCCATTTTGTAGCTGCTGCACAGCTCCTTATTTATGTGGGAGCAATAAATGTATTAATTGTATTTGCCGTGATGTTTATGAATGGTTCAGAATATTACAAAGATTTCTATCTTTGGACTGTTGGAGATGGAGTCACTTCACTGGTTTGTACAAGTATTTTTTTTTCATTAATTACTACTATCCCAGATACGTCATGGTACGGTATTATTTGGACTACAAGGTCAAACCAGATTATAGAGCAGGACTTGATAAATAATGGTCAACAAATTGGGATTCATTTATCAACAGATTTTTTTCTTCCATTTGAACTTATTTCGATAATTCTTTTAGTTGCCTTGATCGGTGCAATTGCTATGGCTCGTCAGTACTAAATATTTCGAAATTTAATAATATAAAATTATATTAATTAAATTAATATAGACTTGTTCTTTTCTTCAAAATATTTTTTTTATTGTTCATGTATAAATATATAAAGATAAAGTATAAAAAAAATGAAAAAAAAAAACGGAATTTTTCTATATTTATATCTATTTTCTATTACCAATACCTTTTTGCGTACTTTTTGAATTGTATTTTAGTCAATTGAATCGGTTAAATTGTTGTTCATATTGAAATGAATCGAGATTGATGAGGAGTTGTTCAATGATGCTCGAACATGTACTTGTTTTGAGTGCCTATTTATTATGCATCGGTATCTATGGATTGATTACAAGTCGAAATATGGTTCGAGCGCTTATGTGTCTTGAGCTTATACTGAATGCAGTTAATATAAATTTCGTAACATTTTCGGATTTATTTGATAATCGACAATTAAAAGGAGACATTTTCTCGATTTTTGTTATAGCAATTGCAGCTGCTGAAGCAGCTATTGGATTAGCTATTGTTTCATCAATTCATCGTAACAGAAAATCAACTCGTATCAATCAATCGACTTTGTTGAATAAATAGGGTTTATAAAAAAAAATATAGAGTATCTGCCAATAAAAAAATGGGTATGTGCAGCATATAGTGCTATTTGAGAAAATGTAATAAATCAAAGTATCTTGGCCTTCTTTCATGAGCAGATCCAGAAGTAGATTGATTCTGGTAAATCTACTAAATCATTGATTCATCTGGTGTCTACAATATATAATTCATTTACTACTTTACTAGATCGAAATTTTATGATGTTAAAAAAAAATTATAGATCCAATGTCACATTCAGTAAAGATTTATGATACATGTATAGGGTGTACTCAATGTGTACGAGCTTGCCCCACAGATGTATTAGAGATGATACCCTGGGACGGGTGTAAAGCTAAACAAATTGCTTCTGCTCCAAGAACAGAAGACTGTGTAGGTTGTAAAAGGTGTGAATCCGCTTGCCCAACCGATTTTTTGAGTGTCCGGGTTTATTTATGGCACGAGACAACTCGTAGCATGGGTCTAGGTTATTGATACGTTCGAGAAAATTCCACTTGAATCCATCATTTTTTATCTTTACCGACAAAACCCGTACTCGAGAAAAGAAATATATATAATAATCTAATAATTTTTTCTTTTCTCGAGTACGGGTTTTCGGGTCAAAGTCAAAGTAAGTGTATCTTGTTTTTACCACGAATGATTTTCCTTGGTTAACTATAATTGTTGTTTTGCCGATATTCGCGGGTACTTTCATTTTCTTTTTCCCTCATAGAGGAAATAAGGTTATTAGGTGGTATACTATTTGTATATGCCTATTAGAACTACTTCTAATGGCCTATGTATTCTGTTATCATTTCCAATTGGATGATCCATTAATCCAATTGGAGCAAGATTATAAATGGATCAATTTTTTTGATTTTCATTGGAGACTGGGAATTGATGGGCTTTCCATAGGACCCATTTTACTCACGGGATTCATCACGACTTTAGCTACTTTAGCAGCTTGGCCAGTTACTCGAGATTCAAAATTGTTCCATTTCCTTATGTTAGCAATGTACAGCGGCCAAATAGGATTATTTTCTTCTCGAGATCTTTTACTTTTTTTTATCATGTGGGAATTAGAATTAATTCCTGTCTACCTACTTTTATCCATGTGGGGAGGGAAGAAACGTTTGTACTCAGCTACAAAGTTTATTTTGTACACCGCGGGGGGTTCCATTTTTCTCTTAATGGGAGTTCTAGGTATGGGTTTATATGGTTCCAATGAACCAACATTAAATTTTGAAACATCAGCCAATCAGCCGTATCCTGTGGCATTGGAAATACTATTCTATTTTGGATTTCTTATTGCTTATGCTATCAAATTACCGATTATACCTCTACATACATGGTTACCAGATACCCATGGGGAAGCCCATTACAGTACATGTATGCTTTTAGCTGGAATCTTATTAAAAATGGGAGCATATGGATTGGTTCGTATCAATATGGAATTATTACCCCATGCTCATTCTATATTTTCTCCCTGGTTGATGATAGTAGGTGCAATTCAAATAATCTATGCAGCTTCAGCATCTCCGGGTCAGCGTAATTTAAAAAAGAGAATTGCCTATTCCTCTGTATCTCATATGGGTTTCATAATTATAGGAATTAGTTCCATAACTGATACAGGACTCAACGGGGCCCTTTTACAAATGATCTCTCATGGATTTATCGGTGCTGCACTTTTTTTCTTGGCAGGAACGAGTTACGATAGAACACGTCTTGTTTATCTCGATGAAATGGGGGGAATAACTATCCCAATGCCAAAAATATTTACAATGTTCAGTAGCTTTTCGCTGGCTTCTCTTGCATTGCCTGGAATGAGTGGTTTTGTTGCAGAATTTGTAGTATTTTTTGGATTAATTATGAGCCAAAAATTGCTTTTAATGCCAAAAATACTAATAACTTTTGTAACGGCAATTGGAATGATATTAACTCCTATTTATTCATTATCTATGTTACGTCAGATGTTCTACGGATATAAGCAATTTAATTCTCAAAATTCTCATTTTTTAGATTCTGGGCCGCGCGAACTATTTCTTTCAATCTGTATTTTTCTACCCGTAATAGGTATTGGTATTTATCCGGATTTCGTTCTCTCACTATCAATTGACAAGGTAGAAACTATTATATCTAATTATTTTTATAGATAGTTAGTTTTTATTTTATAATAAAAAAGTTAAAAAAAAGTTCAAAAAATGAATTTACTTTAACTTAAAACTTAATAAAATAAACTTTAATTGTAATCAAATATTTTTGTAGTTTTTGAAAATCATTTGACTTGATTCAAATGATTTTCAAAAACTCGTACAAACTTTAGTTATCTATGCTTATGCTATTCCTATTATGTATTTGATATTCTATTCGTAACTGCTTTTTTTTTTTCAATTAAATGTTAATGCGAATGAACCATAACTATGCAGCCCTATTCCTAATAGATTGACTCCAAAATAGCATATCCAAATTATAAAAAATCCTATAGAAGCCACAATTGCAGAATTTGAGCCTTGCAAATTTTCATTTGTTCTAGTATGTAAATAAATTGCGAATATTGTCCAAGTAATAAATGCCCAAGTTTCTTTTGGGTCCCAATTCCAGTAGGATCCCCACGCTTCATTAGCCCATACTGCTCCCGAAAGAATACCTATGGTTAAAAATAGAAAACCGAGACTAATGACACGAGAACTCCAACAATCCAATTGCTGAATTAATTGATGCCTGTGATAATTTCTAAACGAAATAAAACAATTGTTTTGTAAAACATGGCTTATTTCATTCACGTATTGAATTTTTCCAAATGAAAATGACCTAAAATGGTTGTTTTTACATTTTACATTTTTTTTTTTATTTTTTCGAAATGTAATGGCTAGAAGAGCTACTGATAATAATGATCCGCAGAGAAGAGATGCATAGCTCAATACCATCATACTTACGTGCATCATTAACCACTGTGATTGTAGAGCAGGTACTAATATTGTGGATTGATGCATTTCAGTTAAAAGACCTGAGGTGGCAAATCCTTGAGTCAAAATAGCACTGGGTGCAGTTATTGCACTTAGAAGATTTTTTTGTTTTCTAAAAAAAGGAAGCATATGAATAATGGATAAACTCCATGAAAGGAACATTAATGATTCATATAAATTACTTAAGGGTAAATGCCCCGAATAAATCCAACGAATAACTAATAATCCTGTTATACATAAAAAAGCGGCTACCATTCCTTTTTCCGACGAATCATATAATCCTACGATTTCGTGGACTAATAAGTTAATCAAATAAATCGTCAGTACGATTGAAACAATCGACAAGGAAATGTGAGTTAATATATGTTCTAAAGTCAAAAATATCATAAAAAATCCTAAAAAGGATATCCTCCAAGAATGGAATGGAGATCTGAAATTATATTCTATCCATTATAGGAATTATAATAGTATTTATTTGACTAGTATTTCTTTTTTAGAAATATGCCGCTACTCGGACTCGAACCGAGATGCTCTAGCACTGCTTCCTAAGAGCAGCGTGTCTACCGATTTCACCATAGCGGCTTGCTCGAAATCATAATAGCCCATTCATTTTTAATCGTCGAGATTGGAGGAGTAAATTCAATGCAATATTTATTTTGCCGAAAGATTCAAAATATCCTTTAAATTACTATTTAAACGTTCAATAATCATTACCTTACTTAATTGTAGTGTGAGGTGGGGCTATTGTTGTTAGTTTTAAAACCGCACTGAATGGTTTTTCGTGTGGTTAAAGTTCTTGTAAAATTTGAGAATTGTAAGGAGGTTTAAAATGTTTGTTGGATAGGTTGAAAACTGGATAAACTATAAATTGCCAATTGCTAGGATTTAAATTGTACCCATAATTCGTGGTACTATTTATCAAACTAATTAAGTATTAGTCAAACCAATTAGTAGGCTGTAGATATACCAGTGAAAATTTGTCTTCAATATTTCTAAAACGATTTTTCATTATGGAATGCATATTGTGCTTTATGGATAGGTATCTTAATGTATTCTATAGTTAAAGTTAAGTTAAAACATAGAATATATATTCGGCATCCAGAACCCAATAAGCCTTTTAAAATGAAAAGAAAAATATTATTTTTGTGAAAAGTGAATCGATGGGGAAAATAACAATCCCCATCCCACAAAAACCCACTAACGAGAAAGAGAAAACTTTGTAAAGAGAAAAATGATATATTGTGCCTAATTTTTCGAGCCTTTGTCTAGTAGACACAAAAATGTTATCCTACAACATACGACAATAGAAAATTGCATCTCATTAAGTTTACCATATTAATGGTAATTTCTTATCTTATAAATTATCGAATTCGTTGGTTCATATCGATTAAGATTATTCCAAGACTTTTCCAAGTCTTATATAATATATTACTTGTTTGTTGTACAAAAAAGCTTTTAGAATTCCCGGTCGAAAGGGATTTTGCTAAACAAAAAGCTTTTATTCCTGCCCAATACACTTGATTTTTCAAAAAATTTTTACGAATATGCTTTTTGGACATAGAAATACGCTTTTTTTGAATCGCCATTCAAAAATGCAGAGGTTATTCATTTTATAGTTAAATGTGGAAGACATTTATTGTTCAAAAAAATATATAATTTTTTTATTACTCAAATTTACATACAATATTTTGAAGAAAGAATTATTTATACTGACTAGTATTATATATAACTATATTCGAATGAAGATATTTATATATATACATGTCATGGCTATAGAAATCGAGTTGCTTTCCATTGGTAAAAAAGAATAAAAAAGAGTTTCAATTGTCTATTTTTGCCATGTTGCATTTCATCTAATTTCAAAAAAGAAATCAAAAAGTTTAAGAACCCTTACCTAATTTAAGAAAACTAGACTGTAAAACTCTTTCTATTAATTGTAATTGATCGAGGATCAAGAAAGTATATCTAATCTAATTAAAATTAGAAAAAATGAGTATCCATTAGTAAAAAATTTATTAAACGATATGTTATTTGAACCAGAAATTTTTATTATTATTTCAGCTCTGTGCAAACTGAAGTGATGAGTAACAAATCGACGAACATCAATAAAATTAATCACAAGTATAAGTTTAAGTTGCTTTATTGAAACAAATATAAGCGACTCACTCAGTTTCCCAACGGACTAGTTCACAACCGATTAATGATTCTGAATTCTGAATTCAGACTCAATTAACGAAAATAAGAAAATAATCTCCTTGTTTTTTTGTTTATCGGGTTGAGTTATTGGTGGATCATAGGATACTCGGAATCAAGTACTTTTTTTTCATAATTTTTTGACTTGTTTTATGTATATAAACTAAATTATTGTAATAATGAAATGATTGAAAATATTATATTCTCTATGTTCATATATCTTAATCTTTAATTTAAAAAAAAAAGAATAACCAGACTTAATCGTTTTTATTTGACTATTTGGAAATCATCAGAATTCTTAATTCTATTTCTATATTAATTCTATTTCTATTAAAGTCTTTTCATATCTTTATTTTTTTTTGCTCCGTTCTAAATATAAAAGAGTTGGTGAATCGGAAACAATTTAACAATAAAAAAAGGTTTATTTTTTATGGAATATACGTATCAATATGCGTGGATCATACCTTTCGTCCCCCTTCCGGTTCCTATAGCAATAGGGGTAGGCCTTTTTCTTTTCCCGGCGGCAACAAAAAATATTCGTCGTATATGGGCTTTTCTTAGTGTTTTATTACTAAGTATCGTTATGATTTTTTCCGCCAATCTGTCTATTCAGCAAATAAATGGCAGTCCATCCTACCAATATGTATGGTCTTGGACCTTAAATAATGATTTTTCTTTAGATTTAGGCCACTTAATAGATCCCCTTACTTCCATTATGTTAATATTAATAACTACTGTTGGAATAATGGTTCTTATTTATAGTGACAATTATATGTCTCATGATCAAGGCTATTTGACATTTTTTGCTTATATTAGTTTTTTTAACGCTTCGATGCTGGGATTAGTTACTAGTTCAAATTTGATACAAATTTATATTTTTTGGGAATTAGTTGGAATGTGTTCGTATCTATTAATAGGTTTTTGGTTCACACGACCCCTTGCCGCAACTGCTTGTCAAAAAGCGTTTGTAACTAATCGTGTAGGGGATTTTTTTTTATTTTTAGGAATCTTAGGTCTTTATTGGATAACGGGGAGTTTTGAATTTCGGGATTTATTTGAAATAGCCAATAATTTGATTGATAATAATGGGGACAATTCTTTATTTCTTACTTTGTGTGCTTCCCTATTATTTGTAGGTTCGGTTGCCAAGTCTGCGCAATTCCCTCTTCATGTATGGTTACCCGATGCTATGGAAGGCCCTACTCCTATTTCGGCTCTTATACATGCTGCTACTATGGTAGCAGCAGGAATTTTTCTTGTAGCTCGACTTTTTCCTCTTTTTACAGTCATACCTTACATACTGAATATAATTTCTTTGGTAGGTATAATAACAATACTATTAGGAGCTACTTTAGCTCTTGCTCAAAGAGACATTAAAAGAAGTCTAGCCTATTCTACAATGTCGCAATTGGGCTATATTATGTTAGCTTTAGGTATGGGATCTTATCGAACTGCTTTATTTCATTTGATCACTCATGCCTATTCGAAAGCATTATTGTTTTTAGGATCTGGCTCCATTATTCATTCAATGGAAACTATTGTTGGGTATTCCCCAGATAAAAGCCAGAATATGGTTCTTATGGGTGGTTTAAAAAAATATGTCCCAATTACAAAAATTTCATTTTTTTTAGGCACGCTTTCTCTTTGTGGTATTCCACCTCTTGCTTGTTTTTGGTCCAAAGATGAAATTCTTAATGATAGTTGGTTGTATTCACCCATTTTTGCAATAATAGCTTGTTTCACAGCAGGATTAACTGCATTTTATATGTTTCGGATGTATTTACTTACTTTTGAAGGTCATTTAAATAGTAATTGTAAAAATTACAGCGGCAAAAAAAATAATGTGTTCCATTCAATATCTATCTGGGGAAAAAAAGGACAAAAAGTAAAAAAAAATAATTTGATTTTATCAACAATGAATCATAATCAAAGAATTTCTGTTTTTTCGAAAAAAGTATATCCTATTGTTGGTAATGTAGAAACCAATATGGTGGGGCCTCTTATTACTATAAAAAATTTTTCCAATAAAAAAATTTCCACATATCCTTATGAATCGGACAATACTATGTTATTACCACTTCTTATATTGGTCTTAGTTACTTTGTTCGTTGGATCCATAGGAATTCCTTTTGGTCAAGGAATAATTCATTTAGATATATTATCCAGATGGTTAACTCCATCAATAAACTTTTTACATTCAAATTATGATTTTGATTGGGATGAATTTGTGATAAATGCTATTTTTTCAGTCAGTATAGCATATTTCGGAATATTTATAGCGTTTCTTTTCTATGGGCCTGCTTATTCCAATTTTAATAATTTGAACTTCATAAATTTATCTGTTCAAATGGGTCCTAGGAGAATTATTTGGGACAAAATACTCAATTTTATATATAATTGGTCATATAATCGTGGTTACATAGACGCTATTTATACAAAAACCTTAACTACAGGTATAAGAGGGCTGGCAGAACTAAGTTATTTTTTTGATAAACAAGTAATTGATGGAATTACGAATGCTGTTGCTATTCTAAATTTATTTGTAGCAGAAATTATCAAATATGTAGGCGGAGGACGAATCTCTTCTTATCTCTTCTTTTACTTATTTTATGTATTTATTTTTATAGTAATTTACTGTATTTTTAATTTACAATTTTAAATCAAAAGTGTTTTTTATTTTTTCTTCAAATTCTCGGTAATCAGTAGTAAGGGCAGTAGGAAGAGCGATATCATGAAGTTTGTTTATCCAAAGAGTTTCGATAGAATCTTCTATCGAGTTTATTAAATACTCGTTCATGTTTGAACCTGAATACAATTCTTTGATTGTTCCACGATGGGGTCCATTCAAAAGAGGATCATATATTTTAGGTAAGCATTCTTGTTCAGTCTCATCATTGCACAATCTAGTTCTTTTTTCGAGTACATCCATAGCAAGAGACCCCTTGTCTAGAGCTTCAATTCGATTGATAAGTTCGTTGATGAGGTTGTTTCGTTTTTGTTCATTGGTATAAAACCAATGATTATACAGTTCTGCTGGGGATAGCTTTTCTGTCGTGCACAAAAGCATCTTCTGTTGTATCATTTCAAAAAACGTTGACAAACTGGGCGGATATGTAAAAGATATTCTTTGTTTTCCATCACTTGGGCATGTATAAAAAAAATGTTGTGACATTTCAGTTCTTACGGCGTTTTCAAATAGATCATTTTTTATATAGCGCAATGG